ATCCAATTTTATCTCTATCGAATTTTAATATCAGAATAGTGAATAGAATTATGGTGCAATGGGTTAGGTCCACTTACTTTTTCTTTTGTTGATTTCTAATCGATTTAATTGGAATAATGGAAAATAGGAAAGTAATGAAAATATTTTATTCAAGGAGACGACTTAATCCATATTTATTATAATTTATAATTCATTATAATAATATTAGCAAATTTATAACTATACTCTAAATTAACTCTAATTTATTAGTATGTTATCATTTCTATAATGATAAAAAATTATACGTATATTACATTATATAATTTGTTACTTTGATTTATTACAAATATCCACAATAACTTTATTCGTAATTCAAATACGAATACTAGCCTCAGATTTTTTTTTATTTATGAAAAAACCAAAGCCCCTTATCGGATTTGAACCGATGACTTACGCCTTACCATGGCGTTACTCTACCACTGAGTTAAAAGGGCTCGTTTGATTCAATTCCTGAATAAATTCACTAGCCACTATGAGTTTAGTATATAGACTTATTATAATATATGTACATATAAGACTATATCTTATATTTATAGCGGTTCGTTCAGAAATGAAAAATTTGACTTGTCTGTTAAATTAAATAAAATTCTAGGGGAGGATATACTAGTGAATATAGTTAAAATAAAATGGTTTATTGATATTGGATTTGATAAATAGAAATGCAATGACAATGTATTTTTTTCGATCCTAATTGGAATTGACATCATAACGAAATTTATTTGATTGATACACGTACCTACTAATTTAACAGGGATCCAACATATCTCATTGAATGATTGATAAAGAAATTTGGCGCAGCCTCTGAACTAAATTATGAACTAAATTATTGGCGGAAAAAATCCTATAGAATCGTGAAAGATGGAAAGATCCTCCATCTCGAGTCATACCATCCCATTATATTGACAATTTTTAAAATTGTGCATACTATCAGCATAGTATCCTGGCGGTCGTTCAAGTATGATATGCCCCCATCGTCTAGTGGTCCAGGACATCTCTCTTTCAAGGAGGCAGCGGGGATTCGACTTCCCCTGGGGGTAGGGTACTACGAAAGGAAGTTGATCATGGATTATCAATAAGCCTGGAATTTATTCTTCCTGGGTCGATGCCCGAGCGGTTAATGGGGACGGACTGTAAATTCGTTGGCAATATGTCTACGCTGGTTCAAATCCAGCTCGGCCCAAAAATCCGCCGATCTACACACGAAATGGTATCATATAACCCATTTTGTGCTCTCCAGAAATGCCCGATCCCCAGCACTATTTATTTACTTTACTCTATTTTTCCAACAAATTAGGATCTTGATAATGATCTATATTCATATCAGGATCTGTAAGTGTAAAATACAATCGAAGGAAAGGGATAAAGAAAAAACCCTTTTCATTGAAAGAGTAATTATCCCATTTATTTGTCAATAACGAAAGGATTACTAGTAATCCAGGTCGGTCTCACTAAAGCGAAGCGCATACCCATATGATATTATATATATCACTCGCGGCTCTGTTACAACACGCCAATTTGAATCTAAATTCAAAATTGAAGGGGTTAGAATAAAATAATAAAAATATGTATACATAATACTTTATTTTATTATTGTATTTACTTGGGATTGTAGTTCAATTGGTCAGAGCACCGCCCTGTCAAGGCGGAAGCTGCGGGTTCGAGCCCCGTCAGTCCCGACGGATCCAATAAAAAAATATATAAACTCCGCTCTCTCTTTTTTGTGAAAGTAAGTCGAATTTCGTTTTTATCATCAATCGGGGAATTTTCATTTCTTTGACTAGTACTGATTCGATTGATGAGCGATAGACATATGTGGATTAGGACAATTATTGGTAGCATCACATTCAGGATTCCAAGAGATACCATACTGTACCGGGTATGGCTTTTTTCGATTACTGCTACTCTGTCGAATAGAGTAGAGTACTTTATGTTTCCCGGAAGTACATATAGAAAGGGAATTTGCATGATATAAAATAACTTAGTTATTGTAATAGAATACTTTCAGGGATCGCTTTTTTATTAGGGGAGCGCTATTTTTTTATTAAGGGGTTTCCTTGAAAGAACAAACTTTATTTATTTTTATATAAAAATAAATAATAATAAATAATTATAGTTAATTTGATGGAATATTAGATTTTTTATACCGAAACTTGTACTCGTCTTTATCATCTTTCTTTTGTTTTCCGAGGAGATTAGATTCGCTCAGTAAAAAAAGAAGTTTCGAACTTAACTCTTTCCCCCCTCCTTTTTTTTATTTATCTTCTATTGTTTGTTGTGGGTTGTTTAGAATCAATGGTAAGTGTACGGGCGGTTCAATGATACTTCATCAGATGGTTGTACAAAAGGGGCAGTAGGTTATATAAAAGAAAGAATAAAAAAGAATGATAAATAAAAAAAAGTAAAATTATTGGTTGGATCAGGAAAAAAAATTGGAGTTCGGTATGGATAAAAGATTGTCCTATGTTATACTATTCAATTCTTGACGATGAGTTGATTTGATAGTGCAGATATTGTTATTCATGATATTGATCCGATTCGATATCATCGAGATGTAATTCATCCCATTGAATTTACAAGCGAAAGATTTATTATCTCTATGGGATTAACTCCCGAGTTATTGCGAATTAAATTAAAGAAAAACGAAACAATGAGATTATGGAAGTAAATATTCTCGCATTTATTGCTACTGCACTGTTTATTCTAGTTCCTACCGCTTTTTTACTTATAATATACGTAAAAACAGTCAGCCAAGGTGATTAATTTGAATTAAACTGGACTTTTTAGTTCTTATCAAGAATTGAAGAGACGAAAGGGATTCAAATTTCGCGTCTTAAATGAACTAGGCAGACTAGAATTCGCCGTATTCTATGAAATAAATACGATAGTATGGTAGAAAGAAATATCTGAATCTTTCTACCATACTATCTACTATTGTTATTGTAGTGTATATAAGGTGTATTGTAATCCGGATTAATTTAATAGAGATCAATCTATAATAGTATCGTCAGATTTCTATATATCGGTATATATATGTATATCAATTATATATTATATATAATGTATATAGTGCCTCCCACCAATTCGATTTCTTTGCTTTATGCACCTGTCTTATATTTCTATTTAATTTGTGTTGATTTCAATCAATTTGAACTAATTGAAAAGCGACTCGTACGATTCTAATTCCCAGATTGCTGATTATTTTCAATATGAATTCCGATCAAAAGAATCAAGGGCCTCTTTGATGGGTATAATAAAAGAAAATTAAAGTAATCTTTTTATTAGCATAGCATTCTGACGAAGAGGTCATTGATCGATCAGTTTCCAGATGATCTATGGAAACTCCTTCGAATTTCGAAAAAAAAAGGGGGGGCTAAAGGATTAGTAAACCTCTTTTAACGTTTGAATAGTGAGTTCAATAAAAAGTGAGTTCAATAAAATAAGTACAACATAAATCAAATTTTCAAAATATTAAAACAAACGGGAAGTGCATAATATGCGACTCGCCCAAGACAAGACACTATTTTAGTCTGTGTAGTATCTCGTTAAAGAACTACTATGTCGGTGTTGTTTCCGATAGAAAATGTGTATCTACGTAACTGTAATGTAATGTAATAACAGAACTATTTTATTTTTGAATAATAAAAAAGGAACCAAAAAAGTAAAATAAAAAAAGTTCAACTCTTCCTCACGGTCCATATCTAATTTTAGTAAGAGTCGGTTCATCGAAATAGAAAATTGATCAAGAATTAAGTTGGAATAAATTTACTACCATTTGTATTTCTTTTACTTTGTATTCTTTTTACTTTCGAAATACAAACACGTAAATAATTGAAATATTTGTTTGATTGAAAGAATATTCTTCATATATATTATTCATAAACTATATTACTACACTAAAACCCAAGAAAATTTTGAAATGCAGATATTTTTTTATTTCTATTTCAATTTAAAAATTGAATTTTAAATTGAAATAGTGTTGAAAGAGTGAAATTTCAACTAAAAAAAGCTTTTCAGACCTGAACGATTCATAAAAAATTTGATACAGTTTAATTCCTACAACTCAATTACAATTAGTAATACTTCTAGAGTCCACTTCTTCCCCATACTACGAGTGAAAGAGAAAATGTAAAGACTACCATTAAAGCAGCCCAAGCGAGATTTACTATATCCATGTGAATTATGTCCCCTATCTCTATGACGAAATTCTTGAATTATTGTTCACTAATAAATAATAGTGGAATCACTGGCGCAGAGTCAAAAATTCTAACCTAAGATCGTTGATGAAACAATCCAATAAATCCAACTTTAACTTATTAACTTAACTTATAAGGAGTCTTATAAGAATTCTAGTATAATCAGAAAAGATTAAGCACAAGAAAAATATGCGGAGACCCCCTTGGAAGTATCAAAGAAATGCTACTAATATATAGTATGTAGAAATAAGAAAAATAGATTCTTTTTTTGTTGCCCTTCATTAAGTTAAATAAAAAGTATAAAAAAAAAAAAAAGAATAAAAAAAATAGAATATTATAGAATATAAGGTAGATCACTACCTAGCCCATACCCTATTTCTTTCCCATTTTCTTTTGATCTAATCCTTAACTTAACGTCTCCTTATTGTCTCTATGAAAGACGCCCTATTATGTTTTTGACTAGAGGTTAACGAAAAAAGAAAACGGGTATATACAAAACAGGTATATACTAAGTAAAAGCCAATTACTCAGTCAATCGAATTAATATTGATTGCGGAGTACGCAAAGACTTTGATGAATATGTATACAAAGTCTCTTATGGCCTTTCCGCAACTAAAATAAAAACGGAATTCGATTTCCGTCCTGCTATCCAATCGAATTCCAAACTCGGCTCGTAGACACTCCATTAGTAATGGAAGGACTCTCAAGATTTATAAGTTTCCTCCGTTGGCTTCCGCCGGAAAAATTTTTCAAATTATAGCAGCAAAA